CATTATGTGGTATAGGGGTTACATCCCGTACAAAATTTAATAGTATGCTACTTCTACGAATAGCTCTTAATGCCGCATCTCTTCCGAGACCGGGACCTTTTATCATGACTTCTGCTCGTTGCATGCCTTGATCCGCTACTGTTTGAATAGCATTTCCTGCTGCGGTTTGAGCGGCAAATGGTGTTCCTCTTCGTGTACCCTTGAATCCACAAGTACCAGCAGAAGACCACGAAATGACCCGACCCCGTACATCTGTAACAGTCACAATGGTATTGTTGAAACTTGCTTGAACATGAATAACTCCCTTTGGTATTTTACGAGTATGCTTACGAGAACCAATACGTCCATTTTTACGCGAACCAATTTTTGGTATAGGTTTTGCCATATCTTATTATCTTTTTGTTATTTCATAAATAGAAGTCCGAGGTATATGGATATATCCATTTCATGTCAAAAACGGATGCTTTATTTCTTTTTTTTTATTAGAAACTACAATTAATAGAATATTAATTGTATTCGATATTTATGTATTCTATATTCTAGTAATATAGAATACAATTACCAAAAATGGAATTTCTGATTTATTTAAAATATAAAAAATATCTATTATACTTATAATAGTTATAATATATATAAATATAATTTAGAATTTCAATAATTTGAAATTTGCATATATTCAAATATGTTACTATATATCTTATATACTATATATCTTAATATAAATAATATAATTTATATATATAATCGTATATAATTTTATGTAATTTAGTATAATTTATATTATATTGAAATTCTAAATCTTTTAAATATTGTTATTTGTGCATTCAGTCCTTTCTAATTGAAAGCCCTTTCTTGTGGAAATATTATCCTTGTCTTTGTTTATGTCTTGGATTGGAACAAATTACTATAATTCGCCCTCGCCTGCGGATCAATCGACATTTTTCACAAATTTTACGAACAGAGGCCCTTATTTTCATATTTGTCATTCCTTAACTTAATCCCGAATCCATTTAATTGGAAGAAAATATGGTTTCCTTAAATTTTTAACTTCTAAAATCGTACCCCAAAATGTTGAGGCTGAAAAAACGGTGAGTGTAATAAAATAACTTATACTTTCATTTTCGCTTTCTCTGTCGTATACGTATAAAAGAAGAGTACGTCGAACCTTTTCAGAAAGATAGTCTAGAATCATATTTTCATTATGAAAATTAAAATGAACCTGGAACATACCTCTGGAAATTTATTCAAAAATTTAATTAAACCCTCATGAATCCGTTTGTTTTTTTATTCCCTATTCCTGTTAAACCCCTTTCACGTATTCATTAAAGTATGAGGAGTGATATCAGAGACTGTGTTTTCTCTCTCTCTTTTTTTTTCACAAAAATTTAGAGAAGTTTTGCATTTCATATAATATAATTCGGATATCAGAAAGATTACCATATATAACATAAAACTTCTCCGCCGATTCTTTCTAATCGAGCCTCTCGATCTGTCATTATACCTCTAGAAGTAGAAAGAATTACAATCCCCATCCCTCCTAAAATTCTTGGAATTTGTTGATAATTCGAATAGATTCGTAGACCAGGTGTACTGATCCGTTTTAAATTCAAACTCGTTTTATATGATCCTTTTCTATTTCTTCTATACCGTAGAGTTAAAACTAAAAAAAAATTGTCCCTTTCCCTATGTTTTCTCACGTTTTCAAGAAAACCCTCTCGTAAAAGCATTTTTACAATGTTTTCAGTGATGTTAGTAGATGGTATTTGAACCGTTCCTCTTCTATTCATGTCAGCATTTCGTATGGAGGTTATTATGTCAGCGATGGTGTCCTTACCCATAATAAAGGAAAATCTATGTTGCCCTTTCCTTTCGATATAATCAACATGCTCCTTTTTTTTATGAAATTTTATTTGAAATATATATTCAATATTTGATATTTATTTTCAAATATGAGATTGAAATATGAAAATATTTTTTTTTTTTTTATATAAAATTATATATACATATATATAATATACTACTAATAGAATTAAATAATACTACTAATAGAATTAAATAATTATTTAATAATTAATAGAATTAATTACTACAGAAGGTATATGTGTAAGACATAATCTATTAAGTAATCTATTTCATTCACAAATGTCTATATCATGGTTTCGGCTTATAATACCTCAGGTGCTAATGAAACTATTTTAGTGAAATTTAACTGTCTCAATTCCCGGGGGATTGCGCCAAAAATTCTAGTTCCTTTTGGATTTCCTTCTTGATCAATCACAACCGCAGCATTATCATCATACTGTATTATCATGCCGTTGTTACGTTTGAGTTCTTTACAAGTACGTACAATTACAGCTCTGATCACTTCTGATCTTTCTAAAGACGTATTGGGTACTGCTTCCTTGATTACAGCAACAACAATGTCACCAATATAAGCATATCGTCGATTACTGGCTCCTATGATTCGAATACACATCAATTGGCGGGCTCCGCTGTTATC